CTCGTTGGAATAGGAACACCAATCACTTTAAATATAAGAAGTCGAGTAGGTGGATTGGTCCGATTAGAAAAGAAAAAAAAAAAAATGGAATTAAAAATCTTTTCTGGAAATATCCATTTTCCCGGAGAGATGGATAAGATATCCCGACACAGTGCCATCTTGATACCACCCGGAACGGTAAAAAAAAAATGGAAGGAATCAAAAAAAATGAACAATTGGACCTATGTCCAATGGATCGCAACTACCAAGAAAAAGTATTTTGTTTTGGTTCGACCTGTAATTCTATATGAAATACCGGACAGTATCCATTTTGTAAAACTTTTTCCCCAAGATCTGTTCCAGGAAAGGGATAATCTGGAACTTAAAGTTCTCAATTATATTCTTTATGGAAATGGAAAATCTATTCGGGGAATTTCCGACACAAGGATTCAATTAGTTCGGACTTGTTTAGTCTTGAATTGGGATCAAGACAAAAAAAGTTCTTCTATTGAGGAGGCCCTCGCTTCCTTTGTTGAAGTAAGTACAAATGGTTTGATTGAGTATTTCCTAAGAATTGACTTAGTGAAATCTCATACTTCATATATCAGAAAAAGGAATGACTCATCTGGTTTAGGATGTATCTCAGATAATGAATCGGATCGGATCAATATCAATCCATTTTTATCTATTCATTCCAAGGCAAAAATTCAACAATCACGTAGCCAAAATCAAGGAACTATTCGTATGTTGTTGAATAGAAATAAGGAATGCCGATCTTTGATAATTTTGTCATCATCTAATTGTTTTCAAATGAGACCATTCAACAACGTAAAATATCACAATGGGATAAGAAAAGGAATTAATAAATTTAAAAAAGATTCTATAATTCCAATTAAGAATTCGTTAGGCCCTTTAGGAATAGCCCTTCAAATTGCAAATTTTTATTCATTTTACCGTTCAATAACTCATAATCAGATCTCAATAACTAAAAATTTGCAACTTGACAAATTCAAGGAAACTTTTCAAGTAATTAAATATTATTTAATGGACGAAAATGAGAAAATTTTGAAACCCGATCTATACAGTAACATCGTTTTAAATCCATTCCATTTGAATTGGTATTTTCTCCATCATAATTATTGTGAAAAAACGTTTACAATAATAAGTCTTGGACAATTTATTTGTGAAAATATATGCATAGCTCAAACGAAAAATGGACCACACCTAAAACTAAAATCGGGTCAAGTTCTAACTGTTCAAATGGATTCTGTAATAATAAGATCGGCTAACCCTTATTTGGCAACTCCAGGAGCAACCATTCATGGCCATTATGGAGAAATCCTTTATGAAGGAGATATATTCGTTACATTTATATATGAAAAATCGAGATCAGGTGATATAACACAAGGTCTTCCAAAAGTGGAACAGATATTAGAAATACGTTCGATTGATTCAATATCGATGAATCTAGAAAAAAGAATTGATGCTTGGAACGAGTGTATAACAAGAATTCTCGGCATTCCTTGGGGATTCTTGATTGGTGCTGAGCTAACTATCGCGCAAAGTCGTATTTCTTTGGTTAATAAAATCCAAAAGGTTTATCGATCCCAGGGAGTACACATCCATAATAGACATATAGAAATTATTGTGCGTCAAATAACATCCAAAGTCTTGGTTTCAGAAGATGGAATGTCTAATGTATTTTTACCTGGCGAACTAATTGGATTATTGCGAGCCGAACGAACGGGGCGTGCCTTGGAAGAAGCGATTTGTTACCGAGCTTTATTATTGGGAATAACAAAAACATCTCTGAATACTCAAAGTTTCATATCCGAAGCGAGTTTTCAAGAAACCGCTAGAGTTTTAGCAAAAGCCGCTCTTCGGGGTCGTATCGATTGGTTGAAAGGTCTTAAAGAGAATGTTGTTTTAGGGGGAATGATACCCGTTGGTACCGGATTCAAAAGAATAATGCACCGTTCGCGGTCAAGGCAACATAACAAGATTACCTTGGAAAAAAAAAAGAATTTGTTCGAAGTAGAAATTAGAAATCTTTTGTTCCATCACAAAAAAATTCTTTGATTTTTTTCATTTCAAAGAATTTATGTGATACATTAGAAATCTAGGATTTAATTCTTCCTAAAAGCAGATTAGATTCATCCCTTTAAATGCAGTCATTTGATTTGGTAATAAAGTAAGTATAATAAATAAGAAAATCATAATAAATAGAAAAAAATGAATGGGCTGATTATGTATTAATGGCCAATCTTGAATAAAAGAGAAGGTTCCGTCGGAACAATTATTTATTTCTATTTCAGGATACCTGGTTTCTTTTTTTTTTCAATCTTTTTTTTTTAAAAAAAAAAGGTGTGGGGATAAATGACAAAAAGATATTGGAACATAACTTTTGAAGAGATGATGGAAGCAGGAGTTCATTTTGGCCATGATACTAGGAAATGGAATCCTCGAATGGCACCTTATATATCCGCAAAGCGTAAAGGTATTCATATTACAAATCTTACTCGAACTGCTCGTTTTTTATCAGAAGCTTGTGATTTGGTTTTTGATGCAGCAAGCAGAGGAAAACAATTCTTAATTGTTGGTACCAAAAAAAAAGCAGCCGATTCAGTAACACGGGCTGCAATAAGAGCTCGATGTCATTATGTTAATAAAAAATGGCTCGGTGGTATGTTAACGAATTGGTATACTACCGAAACGAGACTTCGTAAGTTCAGGGACTTGAGAACGGAGCAAAAGACGGGGAAACTCAACTGTCTTCCAAAAAGAGATGCCGCTATGTTGAAGAGACAATTATCTCATTTGGAAACATATCTGGGCGGCATAAAATATATGACGGGGTTACCCGATATTGTAATAATCGTTGATCAGCAAGAAGAATATACGGCTCTTCGAGAATGTATCACTTTGGGAATTCCAACGATTTGTTTAATCGATACAAATTGTGACCCAGATCTCGCAGATATTTCCATTCCAGCTAATGATGATGCTATAGCTTCAATCCGATTCATTCTTAACAAATTGGTATTTGCAATTTGTGAGGGTCGTTCTAGCTATATACAAAATTATTGATTAATAATAAGATAAAGAAATTTTTAGATTTTTTGGGGGGGGATTCATAGATTTATGTAATCGGTTATTATACCATTACAAAATTGTGCAAAAAGAAAAAAAAAAGATAAAAAGAACAAACAGAAATCTTACGTGATGAGTAGGTATTCAAAATAGAAAATGAAAGTAAAAAAGGAAATGGTTGAATCAAAATAATTCCCTTTCAAGTTATATTTTTTTATTTTAGAGGGCAGGGCAATATGAATGTTCTATTATGTTCCATGAACACATTAAACAGATTATACGATATATCTGCTGTGGAAGTAGGTCAACATTTCTATTGGCAAATAGGGGATTTTCAAGTGCATGCTCAAGTACTTATTACCTCTTGGGTTGTAATTGCTATCTTATTAGTTTCAACCATTCTAGTTGTTCGAAATCCGCAAACTATTCCTACTTCCGGTCAGAATTTCTTTGAATATGTCCTTGAATTCATTCGAGACGTGAGTAAAACTCAGATTGGAGAAGAATATGGTCCGTGGGTTCCATTTATTGGAACTCTGTTTCTATTTATTTTTGTTTCGAATTGGTCAGGGGCCCTTTTGCCTTGGAAAATTATAAAGTTACCTCATGGAGAATTAGCTGCACCCACAAATGATATAAATACTACTGTTGCATTAGCTTTACTTACGTCAGTAGCATATTTCTATGCGGGTATTTCAAAAAAAGGATTGGCTTATTTTGGTAAATATATCCAACCAACTCCAATCCTTTTACCGATTAACATCTTAGAAGATTTCACAAAACCCTTATCGCTTAGTTTTCGACTTTTCGGAAATATATTAGCTGATGAATTAGTAGTTGTTGTTCTTGTTTCGTTAGTACCTTTAGTAGTTCCTATACCTGTTATGTTCCTTGGATTATTTACAAGCGGTATTCAAGCTCTTATTTTTGCTACTTTAGCTGCGGCGTATATAGGTGAATCCATGGAAGGACATCATTGATTTAAATAAGAATCAAAAGGATTATCCACAACCCCCCAAAAAAAGATGCAATAAGGATAAGGTATAAATAAAATAAGTATATGATTTAGTGTAATATAATAATAAAATTTAAAAAATTACCAGGGAATTGTAAAAAAAAAATAGGGTAGGGTGAGGGGGTCGAACTAGGTGTATATATAATCTAATCGCTATAAGACAACTCTTTCTTTTTTGGAGGTTTCAAAGAATGATTCTTGAATCCGATTGAATCTAAGACACAACTAATTGGTTTACGGTATGGAAGAAACACATGTATATGTCATATTAGATATTCACTAGTTATATATGACTATATATCTAAATTTGTCCTGCGACTACTCTAAATTTAGATGGAATTCAAAAAACAAAGCCCTTCCTTTTCATCTCTTTCATCTGTTGTAATTGTGAATTGAATTATGGAATGACTAAAAAAAGGAAATAAAGAAAAAGAAAGAACGAAGAATTTAAATAAAGGTTCGAAAATTTAAGATAAGAACAAAAATGGTATGTATTTACAAAAAACTACATGGGTAGAAACGAAAAGAAAAATCGAAGTAATTCAGTTTGAATTTTTGAATTACACTTCGACTAGATAAAGATAAATAGGAAGAATGAAATAAGAAATTCATAATTTCTTGGTTGATTATATTATTAACTATTTTTTTTTTTTCTTTATTTTATTTGGAATAGGAGAAACTTATCATGAATCCAATTATTTCTGCTGCTTCTGTTATTGCTGCTGGGTTGGCCGTCGGGCTTGCTTCTATTGGACCTGGGATTGGTCAAGGCACAGCTGCAGGGCAAGCTGTAGAAGGGATTGCGAGACAACCGGAAGCAGAGGACAAAATACGGGGTACTTTATTACTTAGTCTGGCTTTTATGGAAGCTTTAACTATTTATGGGCTGGTTGTAGCATTAGCGCTTTTATTTGCGAATCCTTTTGTTTAATCTTTTTTAAAAAATAGAAAAATAAAAATACATATTCTTTGGACTTTCTTTGCTGCTCTTGCTTTTTTTTTTGAAATTATATTAAGATTTCACTCCTACAATTTTTTCTTCATTCGGACAAGAACACGGGGGGAGGACAGATTTATGGGGTGAGGGATTAACATACTGATTCGCCTTCTTCCTTCCCTTTTTTAGTCCAATGAACCTTCCCCCCCTTTTTTTTATTTAGAAAGTTTTTAGAAAGTGTTGAAAAAAACTAGAAATTTTGCAATTGACATAAGAACTAGTATCTAATTCTAATAAGTATCATTCTTATGGGGAATCTTTCAATTGACTAACCAATTCAAAATATAGAATATATTTATTAAAAAATATATTCTATATTCTCTAATATTATAATTATAGAATCTTCTTATTAAATTATATTAATATTCTTACTAATAATTAATATTAATTATTAGTAAGAAATGGAAATTCTATTATTTATTTTTATATAATAAAAAATTAATATAATAAATTATTATATAAAAATAAATATAAATAAATATAATACTATTAAATTAAATATCATATAAAAAAAACGAATAAAAAATCGAAAAATAGGAATCGTAGAAAGAAAATTAGTCTATCCATAAGAGGAGATGCGATCATATGAAAAATATAACCGATTCTTTTCTTTGCTTGAGTTACTGGCCATCCGCCGGAAGTTTCGGGTTTGATACCGATATTTTAGCAACAAATCTAATAAATCTAAGTGTAGTGCTAGGTGTATTGATTTTTTTTGGAAAGGGAGTGTGTGCGAGTTGTTTATTTCAAAGAATAGATTGGATCCAACCAACTGCACTTTTTTCGTTATAACTAGGAAAATGTGCATGATCCCGCGAATGACTTCTTAATAAATTAAGAAAAAAATAGTTAAGAACCATAGCATTTCGTGATTCATTGGTAAATCTACTTTGATTCTCTATCAACCAAGAATTTTGGAACATTACCATGGTTAAAGCTAACTAGTTTGAAGTTTAGACGCAGTGTAGTACTCTTTCTACCACTATGTTAATACGGAAATGGTTTCAAAAAATGCAATTTTTTTCGATATAGAACACTCATGTCGATAAAATGGCTTGAATTCTCTTTACGATGAAAAATTGGTTAACACCTCCTTTTATACAATGCGGAATCGATGACCTACGTATAAATTAATCAGAATTCTTTGGACTTGAAGAAAAAAAAACAACTTTGCTGACAATTATTTGTTTGGTCAGAAGAGTCCTCCAAATATTTTGGTCTTGTATTGGTAATCATTTTCAAGATTTTTAGAACTAGAAATAGAGAAAAGAGGATAGGCTCATTCCATAATAAAGATAGGTAAATTTCCTATAAGGAATTGAGTGTGAGAGCCAAATGAATTGAAAGATTCATGTTTGGTTCGGGAAGAGATCATAGACATTTTGAAATGAATGGAAAGAGAATCTACTTTCATTAAGTGATTTATTAGATAATCGAAAACAGAGAATCTTGAGAACTATTCGAAATTCAGAAGAACTGCGGGAAGGAGCCGTTGAACAGCTGGAAAAAGCCCGGGCCCGCTTAAGGAAAGTAGAAACGGAAGCAGATCGGTTTCGAGTGAATGGTTATTCTGAGATAGAACGAGAAAAATTGAATTTAATTAATTCAATTTATACAACTTTGGAACAATTAGAAAATTACAAAAATGAAACCATTCAGTTTGAACAACAAAGGGCGATTCATCAAGTCCAACAGCGGGTGTTACAACAAGCCTTACAGGGAGCTCTGGGAACTCTGAATAATTGCTTAAACAACGAGTTACATTTACGTACCATCGGTGCTAATATTGGTATGTTTGGGGCGATGAAAGAAAAAAATAACTGATTAGTCGTTCTACTATAATATAGAGTATAGGCATTATCTTTTTTTCTTCTAAAAAGAATCAAATTAAGAAATATTCATGGTAACCATTCGTGCAGATGAAATTAGTAAAATAATCCGTGAACGTATTGAGCAATATAACACCGAAGTAAAAATTGTAAATACGGGTACCGTACTTCAAGTAGGCGATGGCATTGCTCGTATTTATGGTCTTGATGAAGTAATGGCAGGTGAATTAGTAGAATTTGAAGAGGGTACTATAGGCATTGCTTTGAATTTGGAATCAAAAAATGTTGGTGTTGTTTTAATGGGTGATGGTTTGATGATACAAGAGGGAAGTTCGGTAAAAGCAACAGGAAGAATTGCTCAGATACCAGTAAGTGAGGCTTATTTGGGTCGTGTTATAAATGCCCTGGCTAAACCTATTGACGGTCGAGGAGAAATTTCAGCTTCGGAATCTCGGTTAATCGAATCTCCCGCTCCCGGTATTATTTCGAGACGTTCCGTGTATGAGCCTCTTCAAACGGGACTTATTGCTATAGATTCCATGATCCCTATAGGACGTGGCCAGCGAGAATTAATTATTGGGGACAGACAA